GCCATCATCTATAGTGAAGTGATATCCCGATTCACAAATTGAATTATTTCTTTCAATACTTACTCATTATTAGTTAATGATCGTAATGATTGTATCTATATGCTTATTCCGAGAGGAAATATTCAAATGATTATTCATCGAATGACTATTATTATATTTTATTTTCATTCAAATAGGAGGGCGGGAAGGCTCTATGGAAAAATGGCGTTTCAATTCAATGTTGTTTAAGGAGGAGTTAGAACAGGGGTGCGGGTTAAGTAAATCACTAGAGGCTATTCTACCCCTTGGAAATACAAATGGGGGTGAAGACCCTGTTATAAATAATATGATTCATGGTTGGATTGATAGTGACAGCTCTAATAATATGGATCCTTTATTTGGTGTCAGCAACATTCGTAGTTTGATCTCTGATGACACTTTTTTAGTTAAGGATCGTAATGGTGAAAATTATTCCATATATTTGGATATTGAAAATTTTATTTTTGAGGTTGAAGACGATCGTTCTTTTCTGAGTGAATTGGGCGGTTTTTTTTCTAGTTGCTTAAATTATAGTTATCTGAATGATGGACCTAAGAATGACAATCACTACGACAATCATTACATGTATGATACTCAATATAGTTGGAATAATCACATTACTAGTTGCATTGAGAGTTATCTTCGTTCTGAAATACATATCGATAGTTACATTTCAAGCAGTAGTGGCAATTACAGTAAGAGTTACATTTATAGTTACATTTGTAGTGAAAGCGTAAATAGTATTGACAGTGATAGTTTCAGTATACAAACTAGCGCAAGTGGAAGTGATCTCGATATAAGTAAAAAATACAGGAATTTGTGGGTTCAATGCGAAAATTGTTATGGATTAAATTATAAGAAATTTTTTAGGTTAAAACAGAATATTTGTGAACAATGTGGATATCATTTGAAAATGAGTAGTTCAGAAAGAATCGAACTTTTGATTGATCCAGGTACTTGGGATGCTATGGATGAGGACATGGTTTCGGTGGACCCCATTGAATTTCATTCGGAGCAGGAGCCTTATAAAGATCGTATTGATTCTTATCAAAAAAAGACAGGGTTAACTGAAGCTGTTCAAACAGGCATAGGTCAATTAAATGGTATTTCCATAGCAATTGGGATTATGGATTTTCAGTTTATGGGGGGCAGTATGGGATCCGTAGTAGGCGAGAAAATTACTCGTTTGATCGAATATGCTACTAATGGATCTCTACCCCTTATTATAGTGTGTGCTTCGGGGGGAGCCCGCATGCAAGAAGGAAGTTTGAGCTTGATGCAAATGGCTAAAATATCTTCAGCTTTATATAATTATCAATCAAATAAAAAGTTATTCTACGTATCAATCCTTACATCTCCTACAACCGGTGGGGTGACTGCCAGTTTTGGTATGTTAGGAGATATCATTATTGCCGAACCTAATGCGTACATTGCATTTGCCGGTAAAAGAGTAATTGAACAAACATTGAATAAGACAGTACCTGATGGGTCACAAGAAGCTGAGTATTTATTCCAAAAGGGCTTATTCGACCCAATCGTACCACGTAATCCTTTAAAGGGTGTTCTGAATGAGTTATTTCAGCTTCACGGGTTCTGTCCTTTGAATCAAAATTTAATCAAGTAGATCATTTAATTCTGTTTTTTATTTGAAGTTTACAAGTATTTAGTTTTTTTTATTTAGGTTATAGTAATCAAAGTGAAAATTTTAAATAATCAATATGGAGTTTTACTTGAGGTTATAAGATACAATTGTATAATGGATCATAAGTGGTTGATAATCATTTTTATTATTTCCTAGGGATCCTTTTTATTTATACCTATATAATGCATCATTTAGTAATCATAATGGATGATTAGTAATCGGGAAGGCTCTATCAATAGGATAAAAGAGTTCATTTTTATCCTAAATTAGGTAAAATTCATGTTATTTTATTACATATAGATATAATTATTCTCCAAGAACTTTCCGTTTTGTTTTTATTAAGAATCACTGTTGGATCAAATTCAGTAGAATCTCCTATAATTATAATTTTTAACAACTTTTTTTGTTATTTATTAGAAGATAAGTATAAGAGAACACTAATAATAAATATATATATTCAAAGTGAATAGGTACACTTATTTAGTTCTACGTTTCTTGTACCTATTCGTTTCTTGTACCTATTATTATATACTGATAATAGATATACTTATTATAAGATATCTTTATAACAGGTAAAAAATATTAAATTGAGGTATCCATTCTATGACAACTTTCAACTTACCCGCTTTTTTTGTTCCTTTAGTGGGTCTAGTATTTCCGGCAATTGCAATGGCTTCCCTATCTATTCATGTTCAAAAAAACAAGATTATCTAGATTCGACGAGACTCCAATCTCGTTCATTTTTTTTTCAAGACTCGGACTTGGGTCATAATACAGATATCCATTTAGTGGACATAGGATACAACATGTGGATTCTTCCGAACACAAACGAAAGAGCTATTATGCGCGTGGAAACAGCATGGCATGCATGATATATGGGGATAAATAGATTATATCTATACTATATTTAAAAGGGAGTCCACAGATGTATGAAATGGAAAGTCAAAATATCTCTATGTATGTAGATATCTACAGTGGAATCATATGAAGGAGATCCTTTTTTGTATCTAACCGATTTGATGAATTACTCCTGTTTGATGAATTACTCCTGAAGGTTCACATCATAATAAGAGTGCTAGTTGATAAGAGTTGCTTCGGGAACAAAAAAAAAATAAAGTAAAATTTTGGTTATTCTCTTAATTTCAATAAAATTAAACAACCGGATCTAGTATGAACTGGCCATCAGAACATATATGGATAGAACTTATAACGGGGTCTCGAAAAATAAGTAATTTCTGCTGGGCCTGTATCCTTTTTTTAGGTTCACTCGGATTCTTATTGGTTGGAACTTCTAGTTACCTTGGTAGGAATCTGATATCCTTATTTCCTTCTCAGCAAATCCTTTTTTTCCCACAAGGGATCGTGATGTCTTTCTATGGGATCGCAGGTCTGTTCATTAGCTCCTATTTGTGGTGCACAATTTCGTGGAATGTGGGTAGTGGTTATGATAGATTCGATAGAAAAAAAGGAATAGTGTGTATTTTTCGTTGGGGATTCCCTGGAAGAAATCGTCGAATCTTTCTTCGATTCCTTATGAAAGATATTCAGTCGATTAGAATAGAGGTTAAAGAAGGTATTTATTCCCGGCGTGTACTTTATATGGAAATCAGAGGCCAGGGTGCCATTCCTTTGACTCGTACTGATGAAAATTTGACTCCACGAGAAATTGAACAAAAGGCTGCAGAATTGGCCTATTTTTTGCGCGTACCAATTGAAGTATTTTGAAATGAATTGAAGAAAAGAATAAATGCTTTCGCAGCATTGAGTAACGACCTCCGTAATTTTATTTGTTGTTATATAACAACTTTACTTCTGTTTTGTTTTTTCAGGTCGTTTATTTGAGCAAAAGCAGACGCGTGTGGAACAACCAGAAAACAAAGTGCTTTTTGCAAAAAAACTTTTGGATAGATTGTATATGGAAATGAAAATGAACTCCATTTTTTCATACTCGGAACAAGTATACTAAGTATGGATTCATCATATATATATCCGAAAAACTAAGACTCTATACATACTTCATATTTTTTGGGTCAAATCTTTTTTGTTTTGTCTCGAAATCTGAAAATAGATGCATTTCTTGACTTGAAGTGGCTTGTTAAGGCATTCATCGAAAAGATGCAATTGTTTCGAATGAAGACATAATAAAAATTTAATATTGTTTCCAGATCTAAGGACTAGCCCATGAATTTGAAATTTAATTCAATTTAAATAAAGGGGGTCTATGGATTCAATACCCTGTTTGTTATAGAACTGATATTTCCATGTCAGATTGGATAGAATCGAGGAATGAGGTGGTTTCATTAACAATTCACAGATAAAAAATGCCAAAAAAGAAAGCATTGAACCCCCTTCTTTATCTTACATCTATAGTTTTTTTGCCTTGGTGGGTTTCTTTTTCATTTAATAAAAGTATGGAATCTTTGGTTACTAATTGGTGGAATGCTGGGCAATCCGAAGTTTTTTTGAATGATATTCAAGAAAAGAACGTTCTGCAAAAATTCATAAAATTAGAAGAACTCCTCATTTTGGACGAAATGATAAAGGAGTACCCCTACCCCGATACACATATACAAAAGCTTCATATAGGAATACATAAAGAAACGATCCAATTGGTCAAAATGTACAATGAGGATCTGATCCATACCATTTTACATTTTTCGACAAATATAATAAGCTTCGCTATTCTAAGTGGTTATTCTATTCTGGGTAATGAAGAACTTGGTATTATTAATTCGTGGGTTCGGAAATTTATCTATAACTTAAGCGACACAATAAAAGCTTTTTCTATTCTTTTATTAACGGATTTATGTATTGGATTCCACTCGCCTCATGGTTGGGAACTACTGATTGGTTCTGTTTATAAGGATTTTGGATTTTCTGATAATAATAAAATTATATCTGGTCTTGTTTCCACCTTTCCAGTCATTCTGGATACAATTTTTAAATATTTGATCTTCCGTTATTTAAATCGTGTATCTCCGTCACTTGTAGTCATTTATCATTCAATGAATGACTAAAAATGATCTAGTGATATAAATAAAATCATAATGTTTTTTATTTTTACTTTGTACATCAACAAACCATTCAAAATGTTACTTGTTTTTTAGGTTTCTACCGATCCAGGAAATGACTCCTGGATCCCAGTAAAATAGCAGAATCGTGGATAGGGAACTCTACTAGCAACCTACCTAATTTATTGTAGAAATTTTCGGGATCAATGATTGGACCATGCAAAATAGAAATATCTTTTCTTGGATAAAGGAACAGATGACTCGATCCATTTTCGTATCGGTCATTATATTTATATATGTAATAACTTGGACATCCATTTCGCACGCAT